AGTCCATCTTGTTGCAATAGGAATGAACAAAAACAAATAAGTTTTAGCTAATGTGATAAAGATACCAATTAGTGTTCCAAAGACTTTACCCCTTTTATTTATGCCAAATAGCTCAGGAACAAATATGTACGGAATAGAAAGATTCCAACCTCCCAAGTAAAGAACTGTTACAAATAATGAAGAAACTAGTAGATTCAGATATGAAGCAATGTAAAATAAACCAAATTTGATACCTGAATATTCGGTTTGATACCCTGCTACTAATTCTTCTTCTGCTTCTGGTAAATCAAACGGTAATCTTTCACACTCGGCCAGAGAAGAAATTAGAAAAACGATAAACCCGATGGGTTGACGCCACAAATTCCACCCCCAAAAACCATATTTTGACTGCGCTTCCACTATATCAACTGTACTTGAACTGTTAGATAATCATAGTCGATGATAACATCACTGTGCCCATCGCTATTACAGAACCGTACGTGAGATTTTCACCTCATACGGCTCCTCAGAGGTCACAAATAAATCTAAGGGCCCTTTCCTATTCTTTATCTTGATATATGTTTGTCAGATAGAGTCAAAATCTATCCTAAGGTCCCAAATTAGACCAATGGAATTCTGTCTGCTATATTTAAAACTAATAAATAAATGCTTCTGAATTGATCTCATCTTTTAAGTAAGAATTTTAATTTTTCTTTAATAACCTTATCATTAAATAAAATAAAAAAATGCGCTTTATAGCAATATCACATATACATTTCAACCTCGAATTTTTAATTACGAAAAAAATTAGAGAGTCCATTAGTTCAGGAATCATGACAAAAATTTTATCTCTCTAAATCAAAATTTAATTATAGGAAAGAAACAAAAAAAAGAAAAAAGGAAGAAAAAAAAAAGACATCCCTCCTTTTTGCTTTTGCAATTAGATTCTTTTCTTTCTATTTCGATTTATTTTATTTCATTCCTATTCTCCTTTCTCAGAAAAAGGGCCTTTAACCAAAGTAAAAGATTACTTCGTTCTTGATAGTTATTTACTTACTCAGTGGATAGGAACGTACTCTGGATCAGAATCATGGGGAGTACTTCTTGATCATTTCTACGAACGTAAAGCCCCAATTCGAATTCCTTTTATGTACAGAAATATCCTCTTGGATAACTTACATAATCTCAATTACTAATCCTTTGTGTATCTTGGTCTTCCTAACCATCCACTCATTTTTGCTTTCAACCTCCCGTTGTGGAAATACATCTATGGTAATAGACAGTAAAAACTCCATACAGTTGATCTTTTGAACCCGCTTCAAGCTATCATGACAATTCACCAATCTTGGGGTAAACAATCTCTATTGCTTATGTTTACTTTTTTCACCATTTTATTCTTGTACATAGGAAATGAGACTCAACCTTTTTACTGCAAATTTAGAAGCCGTTTTATTTCACTCATATAACTATCTGGTTTAGTTCATCAACTCAAATGCTGAAGAAAAATGAAAATATATATAGTCAATCAAATCTTTTTATCCTTGTTTCTAGAAAGAAAAGAATTTGGAGAAATTTTAGGTCTTACCGAATCACACGTAGAGATATTGATAACACACATAGAGCTAATGGTATTTCATAACTAATTGATTGGGCAGCTGCCCGTAGACCACCTAAAAAGGAATATTTATTATTTGATCCATATCCCGACATAAGAAGTCCAACGGGAGCAATACTTGAAACGGCAATCCATAAAAAAACACCAATACTAAGATCGGCTAGAACAAGGTGATCACCAAAAGGAATTACTGAATAACTTAGAAAGATAGATATTACTGCTATAGATGGTCCGATACTGAATAAACGATTATCTCCTGTAGATGGAATAAGGTTCTCTTTCAAAAGTAGTTTTGTCCCATCTGCTAGAGCTTGAAGAATTCCTAAAGGGCCGGCATATTCAGGTCCTATACGTTGTTGTATTCCTGCAGATATTTCTCTTTCTAACCAAACAATTACTAGTACACCTATTGTGATTCCTAATACAAGAGTCAAAATAGGGACAAGCATCCATATTATCCCATAGACTTCTTTTAAGGATTCCAATTTGGAAAAAGAATTGATAGTCTCTATTTCTGTTGTATCAATTATCATTTCAACGATCAACTTCTCCCATAATGATATCTATGCTACCTAGTATTGTCATAATATCAGCCAATTTCATTCTTTTAACTAACTGAGGAAGAATTTGCAAATTGATAAAACCTGGTGGGCGAATTTTCCATCTCCAAGGAAAAACGCTCTGATCTCCTATGAGAAAAATTCCCAATTCTCCCTTTGGGGCTTCAACTCTCACATAAAGTTCTTGTTTCGACAATTCAAAAGTTGGAGAAGGTTTTTTACTAATAAACCGATATTCAAAATCATTCCATTCAGGATCTTTTAATCTACCAAAACGTCGGATTTCTAAATTTTCGTAAGGACCTCCTGGAATTCCTTCCAGAGCCTGTTGAATAATCTTTATGGATTCTGTCATTTCACCGATTCGTACTAAATAACGAGCTAATGAATCCCCTTCTCGTTGCCATTGAACCTGCCAATCAAATTCGTCGTAAGACTCATAATGATCAATTTTACGAAGATCCCATTCTATTCCGGAAGCTCGTAGCATTGGTCCCGATAAACCCCAATTTAATGCCTCGTCTTCCCCAATAATGCCTATGCCTTCAACTCGTTCTAAAAAAATAGGATTCCGGGTAATAAGTTTTTGATACTCAGCAAGCCCTGTTAAAAAATAATCGCAAAAATCCAAACATTTATCTATCCAGCCATAGGGTAGATCGGCAGCCACTCCTCCAATACGAAAATAATTATGCATCATTCGCATACCAGTGGCAGCTTCGAATAGGTCATATATCAATTCTCTTTCTCGAAAAATATAGAAGAAAGGGGTCTGCGCACCAATATCCGCCATAAAAGGACCGAGCCATAACAAATGAGAAGCTATCCGACTCAACTCCAACATAATGACTCTGATATAGCTAGCCCTTTTAGGTACTTGAATATTGCCTAATTGTTCGGGTCCATTTATGGTTATTGCTTCTGTGAACATAGTAGCTAAATAATCCCAACGTGTTACATAAGGCAAATATTGTATAATTGTTCGGTTTTCTGCAATTTTCTCCATCCCTCTATGTAAATAACCCAATATTGGTTCGCAGTCGACAACATCTTCACCATCTAGAGTAACGATGAGTCGAAGAACACCGTGCATTGATGGGTGCTGAGGCCCCATATTGACTATCATGAGGTCTTTTCTTGTAGTTGGTGCAGTCATAAGTTTTTTACCGATTCATTCTTCCATGAATTACTGAAAGTGAAAAGAAGTTCATCAAAATTTAATCGAAACATAAAACATATAAGTGAAAATGAAATGACTCTTCAAATTAATCAAATTAACGAGTTTTTGTCTCTCGAATGTCCAACTGATTAATTAATTCTTTATAACGTACTCTATTTTTTTTTGCCAAATAAGCTAGCAGTCGTTGACGTTTTCCCAAAATTTTCTTCAAACCTCTCTGAGATAAATAGTCTTTTTTGTGAAATTCTAAATGTGAAGTAAGTCTCCGTATCTTATTGGTAAAATTGAATACTTGAAATTCAACAGATCCTCTCTTTTCTTCTTGAGAAATAACTGAAATGACAGAATTTTTTACCATAAACGAATTTCCCCTTTCTTTATTTTACAGATATGGATTTTATCGAATTTTAGCGATCAGTAATAATAATGCCAGTAATTTGAACGTGTTATATAGACTTAATTTCTTTATGAACCCCTAATTTTATCAATTCCAATAAATTAATCAATTTTTAAATTTGATTCAGATAGGAATTCAAAAAGGTGGTAGGTACGTTTTTTTCATTCACAAAAGCGAATAATTTAAACCTAAAATGAAAAAGATTCTGTTGATTCATTTCTAGATCTAATTGATACCTTATTGATTTAGTATTGTCTATTCGAATTAGATTCGAATGAGATATAAGACAAGGCATGTGTGCATTTGTTTGCTTTCAGATACTCTATACGAGACAGGGTATATAGTACTATCAATTAATTTTCAATCGTGGATACATATGTATTCTTAAGATACTGAAACGACTACCATTATTGGTATCAAACCAATAACGATTCATACAAGCTAAATCTTCTAATCGATAATTAGGCCAAATAAAGAACTTAAATTTAATTAATTCATTTTTCTCTTTATAAAGAGGTTTCCTTTCATCCAAAAATTGACTCCAGTTTTTTACATTGGTTTCGTTGCAAAATACTGAATTTCTATCGACGCCATTCCAATTCAAAGAATTAAAAAAACTTTGAATTCTCAATTCTCTACGACGTCTAGACCATAAAATATTTTCAGGAACAAGCAAATCAAAATGATTTTTGTCTGTATTTATTCTTTGAGTTTGAGGTTGCAGAATTAATTCATCAAAATTCTTTTTATCAACATATCTTTGTTCTCGGTATCTTTGATTAGTTTGGTGTTTACTTTTATGAACCAATGAAAGACCTATAGTTTGATACATAATAAATTGTCCATTATTTTTTACAGACAACCTAATAGGTTCGATAATAAATTCCCCCCTCTTCATCAATTCTGCAAGAGTTAAATTCGTCCGAATCCACATTATATCCAAACTCATTTCTCCCTTTTGAATTGACGATATAGTAATTTTTTTTGGATTTATCAGTCGAAGCAGGAAACAATATACCTTGATATTTTCCATCATTCTTTTACTCATATTCAAGTCCCATTTCAATTGAAAAAGCAAATAACGTTTCAAGAACAAATCTAGTTCTGCTTCCGTGTTGCTTTTGTATTTTTTTGTCTTTTTATTTGTGTCTGATTCCGCGTAATCTTTTTCAAGATCGTTTTGCTGTTTTGAGAAAACAGGAATCATATTTCCTTTGTTTTCTATATCTGATCCACGCTCTCTTTTTCCTTGACTTGCGGGTTCTTTTACTTCTTGAATTCGATTCTTTATTTTTTTATTTGATTTTGATGGTATAAAAAAGTTTTGTTTTTGGTTTTTATTTTGACTAACATTTTCATTTTCATTTGTATTCAAATTTAAAAGAAGTAATTTGCTTGGTATAATCCACGGTTTTATTTTGTATACATTATAAAGTAGTACATATTTTGGTAATAAACAAAATTCCCCACGAAATATGGGACGATTAAATATTTTTTCATTCATTCCCATCCAATCAAAAAAGACTTTTTTCGAATTTTTTTTAGTTTTTTCTGTATTTTGATGAGTTGTAAGATAAAAAAGGCCTTTTTTATCAATTTTATCAATTATTTGATATTGATAATTATTAATACCAATTTGAGTATTTGGATTACTGTTGGTATCGATCTTAACCCAAGCCTCAATATCTCTTTTTTGTCTAACATAAAAATGGATAATTTTCCAATCAAAATATTTTCTATCGAACTTTCTTTCTATATCTATAATATTGACCTTTCTTAGATAATTATTGATATGAAGATTGACGGGCATATCAAAAAGGTTGTGTTTGGACGTGTTGGAATTATAAGAAATTTTGAAGTTCTTATTTACTTGAAAGGATAATCTAGAAATAAATGAGTCACTTTTATTTTCATAATTAATCGATTTATATGATAAAAGATCATATCTATAACATTTTTTAAAATTATCTTTTTTGTTTGATAATGAATAAAGTTCAGAATCATTTTCTTTTTTGTAATGAATTAATTGGTCTTTTTCATATGAATTCCATTTGTTTAAGTTTCTATTTTTATTTTGAACCATACAACTTTGATTAACCCTAGTTCGCCATTTTTTTGGCATTAATCTAGACCATCTAATCTGAGATAAATCGTATTGATAATGCCCTCTTAACCAGTTTTTCCATTGATTGATTCTATAACTCTGAAGTTTCTTATGTTTTAATTCAGAATTAAATATTCCTAGTGTTTTAAAATAGTCCTTTATTTTAGTCTTAAGGAAAAAAGACGTTCTGTTATATTGAAGAACAGATCTAAATTTAGACAAATTAATAACTTGGGTTTGTGATAATTTGTAAAATACATATGCTTGTGACAAGTAGGATAAATCAAAAAAAATATGTGAATTTTTCTTACTAATATTATAAAGTGACTTTTTTATAGTCGAAATAAAGGTAAAGTTAATTTTTTCTTGATTTATTTCATTATTGGAAATGTATTTCTTAATCAATTTGTTTGTTGATTCAAGAAAGAGTTGTTTATGTTTATTAATTCTGGGAATATTAATGATAGATAAAAATAGATCGATGTATAATCTTTGAATGAATAATTTTATAAAATAATGGAATTTCCATATTAATTGAGTATTTCTTATTTTTAATATTTGGAAAATCTTTTTTGGCGATTTTAATTTTTTAATATTATTTGTTTTATTAGGACTAATGTCTATTTCTGTAGTTATTTTCTTTTTATCTTTTTTAATTCTTTCTATTTGATTTTTTATTGTACTTGTTTTATCAGTCAAATCCTTCATTTTCGTTTCTATCAATGAAGAATTTGCCCAATTTCCAGATTCAGTTTGACTAAATGATTTGTTAATTAGTTGATTACTAATTAGATAATCGTTTTCTTTGTTCGTTTCATTCGATTCAGATATTTTTTTTAATCTAAATAATACAATTGTATTGAATTTTAAAAGTTCTTCTTTTTTTTTTTTTATAAATAGAATACTTTTGATAAGCCATTTTTTGGTTTCTTTTGAAACTCTTCGAAGTATTTTTGTTTTTTCTTTTAATTTTTCTTTTAATTTAAATTTAAATTTTTCTTTTAATTTTTCTTTTAATTTTTCTTTTAAAACTTTTAGAGTTATAAAATATTTATTTTTTAATTTTCCAATTTTTTTTTCGAATTCCTTAAAAATGGGCTCAAAAAAGGAAGGGCGCTTTCGGGGAGAACCAAAGGGAAGTTCTGTTTCCATTCCCCAAACTGTTAAAAAACAAAAATCATCTTTTTGTTTTTTATTTTTCATTAGCTCTCCACGGGAGGGGTACCGTTTAGATATATGCCAAGGTTTCAGACAAAAAGGAAATAAAATTTTGATCTGAATCCCATCTCTCAACCAATTTTTTGGAAATTCTGTTTCTGATAATTGAACACCATTATAAGTACATTTAATCTGTATTTCCTTATTCCATTCCTGCCAATCTTCAGACCATTCAGGAAGTTGGAAGAATAACATACGTCCGAGATTTTTGGCTATTATCAATGAAGGTAATAGAATATATTTTCGAAGAATTGATTGAGTTATTAACATGTAACCTCTTATTATTTGCGCAAAAGGAATGCTATCCCAGGCTTCTGCTATCGCTATCCGTTCTTTTTCCTTTATTTTCTTCTCCTTTTTTTTTTCCTTTTCTTTTTTCTCTTCTCTTTTTGTTTGTTCTTCTATAGACTCTAGAATTCTTAATTCTCCCTCTTTACCTGTCCAATT